TCTTTCGATTCATTTGGCTCTCACGCTCAATTATTTATTTTATGTTATGGGCATTCCCATATCTTTTTTTTAATGTAATGAGCCTACCCTCTCTTTTCTGTTTATATTAAAAAACATCGAAACTGATACAAGACCAGAATATTAGGAGGACTCTTCCGACCAGACAAAAATCTATAATTATCAGCAAAGTTCTTTCTTTATTTGTATTTGTTCTTTATTTGTATTTGTTCTTTATTTGTATTTGTTCTTTATTTAATTTTCTTTATTTAATTTAAAATTTAAATTGTAAATTTATTTCTATATTTTTTTTTATTTCTTTTTTTCTTCAAATCCAAAAATTCCTATTTTTTTTTTTTTTACGTAGGTCGTCGATTCGGCATTGGAAAAAAAAGAGCAAGATGCCCATTTTTTTAATAAATGGTTCAAATCATTTTATCGATATGAGTGTTCTATATCAGATAAATTACCAACTATTCATTTTTAAACCATTTCGGTACTAACGTAGCGGTAGAAAGAGTACCATGTTTTGCCTGGACTTCAAACAGTTTAGCTTTAACCATGTTAATGGTCTTACATTATTGGTTGATAGAGAATCAAAGTAGATTTACCAATAAGTCACGAAATGCTATGGTTCTTACATATGATTTCTTAATTTATTCAGAAATAATTCGTCGAGATCGTGCACTTTTTTTCCTATTTATCCTATAAAATGAATAAAATACCATAAATAAAGTGCAGTCGGATGGATCCAACCTATTCTTGAAATACAAAACTCGCACACACCCCCTTTCCAAAAAAAATCAATACACCAAGCACTACACTTAGATTTATTGGATTTGTTGCTAAAATATCGGTATTAAACCCGAAACTCCCGGCGGATGGCCAGTGACCCAAGGAAAGGAAAGAATCGGTTACATTTTTCATATGCTCTCCTCTTATAGATAGGACTAACAAAGAACAGAGTTCTTTTTGTATCACTTCGTCGCCCCTTTTTTGATCGATTTCTTATTATTATATAAATTTTATTTCCATTTTTTTTAATGGGAATAGATTAAATCTAGTAATTTAATTTGATAATTTTGAAATTTCTTACTTGAAGCTTCCAATCCAATAAAATACTTATTTTATTAGGTTAAGTCTTGGGTCTCATGTCAATTGTGAAATATCTCGTTTGTTGAAACGATTCCTAAAAAAAGTAAAAAAAAAGGTTTCCATTGTACTAAGCTAAGGACGCGAAGGAAGAAAGCGAGCGGATCCGGTAATTACTCATCCTCAAATCAGTCCTTCCTTTTAAATAATTGTAGGAATAAAGCGTTGATATAATTAGAAGAAGCAAACAACAATTATGAGTTAATAAAATAAGAAAAAAGATAGTATGTAAGGTACTTTTTTACATTTCTAGGATTAAACAAAGGGATTCGCAAACAAAAGCGCTAACGCCACGACCAGTCCATAAATTGTTAAAGCTTCCATAAAAGCTAGACTAAGCAATAAAGTACCTCGTATTTTACCCTCTGCTTCTGGTTGTCTCGCAATACCTTCTACAGCTTGGCCTGCAGCAGTACCTTGACCAACTCCAGGTCCAATAGAAGCAAGCCCTACTGCCAATCCAGCAGCAATAACGGAAGCGGCAGAAATCAGTGGATTCATGGTAAGTTCAGTTCCTCGCACCAAAAAAAAGAAATGGTTAATGATACAATCAACCAATGAATTATTACTTAATTTTTTTTATCATTTTTTTTTTTTTCATTAAGATTTTATCATTAAGATCTATCGGGTCGAAATAACTAAAAACTCCGAATTGAAATGATAATATTACTGAATCGTCAGAACTATTTCGATATCTCATTTTTAGCTTCTACCCATAATGGAGTTTTTTACATATGTATACGGTTCTAGTTATTGCATTTCTTTGTTTCGAACCATTCTTTCATTCAATTCTTCTTTCTTTTTTCTTCTAGATACTATCCTTGAGTTCATCTCTTTTTTCATTTCATTCAATCCACAATCACAGACGAAACAGAAGGACTTATATTGGAACTATATAAATGCAGTGAACCGCAATCAAATTAATCAATAATATATATATATATATATTAGGAATAGTCCTATATAACTAAACTAATAAATAGTCCTATATAACTAAACTAGTAAATATATAATATCACATATACATTTGTTTCTTCCATAACGTAAACCACCCACATTTTATATTGAATCGGATTCTAGAATCATTCCTCGAAACAGACACAGGGGCTAGACTTATAGAGATTACATACATCTAGTGTGACCCCCCAACCCATCTTTTTTTTACAATTCCGCAATATCGTCTATCTTTTTTCCTACGACTCTAGGTCGTATATTCATACGTATTTGTATCTATTATGTTCCCCAACCAAGTGGATTATCTTGAATCATGCATGAATTGGGATAAGCTTAAAAAAGACTATTTCGAAAACTAGTCAATGATGACCCTCCATGGATTCACCTATATAAGCCGCGGCTAACGTTGCAAAAATAAGAGCTTGAATACCACTTGTAAATAATCCAAGAAGCATAACAGGTATAGGAACTACTGAAGGGACTAAAGAAACAAGAACAACAACTACTAATTCATCAGCTAATATATTCCCGAAAAGTCGAAAACTAAGAGATAAAGGTTTTGTAAAATCTTCTAGGATGTTAATTGGTAAAAGTATTGGGGTTGGTTGAATGTATTTCCCGAAATAACCCAATCCTTTTTTGGTAAGACCCGCATAAAAATATGCCGCTGACGTGAGTAAAGCTAAAGCAACAGTAGTGTTTATATCATTCGTAGGCGCAGCTAACTCCCCATGAGGTAATTGTATGATTTTCCAAGGTAAAAGAGCACCTGACCAGTTAGAAACAAAAATAAATAAGAACATAGTTCCAATAAAGGGAACCCAAGGACCATATTCTTCTCCAATCTGGGTTTTGCTCAAGTCTCGAATAAATTCAAGGACATATTCGAAGAAATTCTGACCGTCGGTCGGAATGGTTTGTGGATTCCGAACAGCTATGATGACTGAACCTAATAAGATAGCAATTACGACCCAAGAAGTGATAAGTACTTGGGCATGGATTTGTAAACCTCCTATTTGCCAATAGAAATGTTGGCCTACTTCTACACCCGATATGTCGTATAACCCTTTGAGTGTTTTAATGGAATATGGTATAACATTCATATTGCCCTCTGACAGAAATTGAACTTCAAAAAAGGAATTATTTTGATTCAACCATCTATTTCTCAACTCACTAACTTGAATCATTAATCGTATATTTTATTTACGATACCAAGAAATTACATAACAACATCATAACATAATATCAATATCCCCAGTACTTTTTTTATCTCTTTTTTCAAATTCAAAAATAGTAACCGATCCAATAAATCTATGGAGTTGCCAAATAATTAACTAATCTTATTATTCTTAATGATAATCATAATCAACGATTTCTTATATAGCCAGAACGACCCTCACAAATTGCGGATACTAATTTGTTAAGAATCAATCGGATTGAAGCTATAGCGTCATCGTTTGCTGGAATCGAAATATCTGCGAGATCTGGGTCACAATTTGTATCGATTAAACAAATTGTCGGAATCCCCAAAATGACACATTCTTGAAGAGCCGTATATTCTTCTTGCTGATCAACGATGATCACAATATCAGGCAACCCCGTCATATATTTGATCCCACCGAGATATGTTTGCAAGGTAGATAATTTTCTTTTCAACATTGCTGCATCTCTTTTGGGGAGACAGTTGAGTTTCCCCATCTTTTGTTCTGTTCTTAAGTCCCTGAACTTGTGAAGTCTCGTTTCCGTAGTGGACCAATTCGTTAACATACCACCAAGCCATTTTTTATTAACATAATGACACCGAGCCCTTATTGCAGCTGATGCTACTGAATCCGCTGCTTTATTTTTTGTACCAACGATTAAGAAGTTTTTTCCCCTACTTGCTGCATCAAAAACTAAATCGCAAGCTTCTGATAAAAAACGAGCAGTTCTAGTGAGATTTGTAATATGAATACCTTTACGCTTTGCAGAGATGTAAGGGGCCATTCTAGGATTCCATTTCTTAGTACCATGACCAAAATGAACTCCTGCTTCCATCATCTCTTCCAAATTGATGTTCCAATATCTTCTTGTCATTTTTCCCCAGACTTCCTTTTTTTTTAACAAAGAGACGAGGTACCCTGAAATAAATAATTGTTCCGATGGAACCTTTTACGGGGGATTGACCGTTGATACACGACCCAAACCATTAATTTCTTTTAATTACTTATTTTATTTTATTTATTACCAATTTAATTACTTATTTTATTTAATACCAAATCAAAAATCTAATACCAAATCAATAATCGGACCAGATAATTGAAAGATAGTTAAAGTGAAAGGAATGAATCTGCTCTTAGGAATCATTAAATCGCGTAAATGATTTTTCTGATGTCTCATGGAAATTTGTCTCATGGAAATTGTTTTGGACGTAAGAACAAAATAATTCTCTATGGTGTAACAAAATATCTCTTATTTCCAACTCGAATAGATTCTTTCTTTTGATTTCCAAATGAATGTTCTTGTCTTGCCTTGAAGGGTGTACTAATTTTTTGAATCCGGTACCAACAGGTATAATCCCCCCCAGAACAACGTTCTCTTTCAGGCCCTTCAACCAATCAATACGACCTCGTAGAGCAGCTTTTGCTAAAACTCGAACGGTTTCTTGAAAACTTGCTTCAGATATGAAACTTTGAGTATTTAGAGATGCCCTCGTTATTCCCAATAAGATTGCCCGATAACAGATCGCTTCGTCCAAAGCACGCCCTGCTCGTTCCGCTCGCAAAAAGCCGATTAATTCTCCAGGTGAAAAAACATTAGACATTCCATCTTCTGAAACCAACACTTTTGATGTTACTTGACGTACAATAATTTCTATATGTCTATTATGGATCTGTACCCCCTGGGATCGATAAACCTTTTGGATCTTATTAACCAAAGAAATACGACTTTGGGCTATGGTTAGCTCAGCTCCAATCAAGAATCCCCAGGGGATTCCAAGAATTCTTTGTATACGTTCGTTCCAACCTTCAACTCTCCTTTCTAGATTCATCGATATTGAATCAATCGAACGCACTTCTAAGATTTGTTCCACTTTTGGAAGACCTTGCGTTATGTCACCAGATCTCGATTTTTCATATATAAATGTAACTAATGTATCTCCTTCGTAAAGGATTTCTCCATAATGGCTATGAACAGTTGCTCCTGGAGTGGCCAAATAGGGTTTAGCTGATCTTATAACTAAGGAGTCAACATGAACAATGAAAATTTGACCAGATTTTTTTACGTGTGATTCGTATTTGAATAGACATACATTTTCAAAAATAAATTGTCCAAGGCTAATTATTGTAGATGTCTCTTCACAATAATCGTGATGGAGAAAGCACCAATTCAAATGGAATGGATTCAAAATTATGTTACCGCATGGATCGGGATTATAAATCCTCCTATTTTCATCTATTAAACAGTATTTAAGTACTTGGAAAGTCTGTTTAAAATTGTCAAGTAGCAAATATTTCTTTAACAAGATATGATTATGAGTTATTAAATAGTAAGATGAAAAAAAATTCGCTATTTTAGGGACAATAGTCCCTAAGGGACCCAGCAAATCCCTAATTTGGATTATGGGATCTGATTCTTTTGTCACATTGTTATATTTCGAATCATTGAATGGACCAATTCGAGAACAATTGGATGATGACAAAATTCTCAAAGATTGGCATTCTTTATTTCGATTCAACAACGTACCAATACCAATAGTTCCTTGATGTTGGGTAAGTGATTGAATCTGCGCCTTGGAATAAAAAGGATTGATATTGGCGCGATCTAATCCATTATCGGGAATCAATACGGAACTTGCCCTATCATACCTTTTTCCGGTATACGAAATAGTGGACTTGACTAACTCAATTCTTATGAAATCGCGAATCAGATCATTTGTCCTTACCTCAACAAAGGAAGCATGAACCTCTTTTATAGAACCATTTTTTTCTTGGTCCCAATTCAATACTAAGCAAGTCCGAACTAATTGAATACTTGTGTGATAAATTCCTCGAATTGATTTGCCATTTCCATAAAGGATATAATTGACAACTCTAAGTTGGACATTATCCTTTTCCTGCAAGAGATCCCGAGGGAAAAGTGTTGCTAAATTGATTCCATCAGCTATTTCATATGTGACTACGGACCGAACCGAAACAAAATACTTTTTCTTGGTAGGTGTGATCCGTTGGACATAGATCCAATTTTTCAATTTTTTTGATTTCTTAGAATTTTTTTTTTCCGTCTCTGGTGGTATCAAAATGCCGCTGTGCCTGGATATCTTATCTGTTTCTCCAGGAAAATGAATATCTCCAGAAAAGATTTTCAGCTCAATACTTTTTTTTTTTCTCTCCACTCGGACTAATCCGCCTACCCGGCTTCTTGTATTTAAAGCGAGTTGTGTATTTACTCCAATGATACTATTGTTCCGGACCATTATGAACGAAGATCCGGGTAAGATATGCACTTCTTCGAGAATGAAAAAAAACCGATCTACTTTCTGGTATTTCGGACTAAATTCTTTTTCTCCTCGATACTCAATCAAATCCTCTTTTTTTATGATTGAATCTACCTCTATGGTCCCATATTTAGTAATTCCTGAACTATTTCTTCTGTATCGTGGATCATCAAAATAAGCAAGAATACTATTTCTACGTAAAATACCATTTATGGGTATTTCAATCGAAATACCAAAACAGGGTATTAGTTCTTTATCTCGTTCTTTATCATATTGTAATGGGATAATGAATCTATTTCTTCGTTTTTTCGCCAAGAAATCAGAATTCTCTTGGAGAATAGAAGGATATATGAAATTCCAATGACCATTGGATATGATTCGATCGGGTCTTGAATAGCTTCCTTCAAAAGGGCTTCCGCTTGCTCGGTGATTAGTCATTGAGAGGTCAAAGATATATCTTTCTTCGAAAGAAAAAGAATGAACATTCATTTGATCTTGATCTTTGTGGAGCGAAAAAGACACTATACTGGATCTACACGGACCTCCTGCTAATATCCATAAATGACTTGTTTTTGGTAATAGATGAACATTACCATGTGTATATTCAGATGCATGGTGGACATCGGTACTCCAGTGCATTTCTCCCTTTGATTCAGAATAAATATGTTTTCGTACCTTCTCTTTAAAATGAAAAGTGGACGTTCCGGCACGAATCTCGGCAATCACTTGTTCTGATTCTACATATTGATCATTTTGAACTAAAATCAAACTTTTTGGTGGAATATTCACATTATGGATAATATCCCGAGTCTCAATAGTTACATACAAGTCTATAGAACATAGAAAAGCGGGATGCCCATGACGGGTACGTGTGGGATAAACCAAATCCTCATTGAATTTTATTTTTCCATTAGAAGGAG